ACCGAGGCTGTTCAAACAGGCATAGGGCAACTAGACGGTATTAACGTAGCAATTGCGGTTATGGATTTTCAGTTTATGGGGGGTAGTATGGGATCCGTAGTCGGGGAGAAAATTACCCGTTTGATTGAATACGCTACTAAAGAATTTCTACCTCTTATTATAGTGTGTGCTTCCGGAGGGGCACGCATGCAAGAAGGAAGTTTAAGCTTGATGCAAATGGCTAAAATATCTTCTGCTTTATATGATTATCAATCAAATAAAAAGTTATTCTATGTACCAATCCTTACATCTCCTACTACCGGTGGGGTGACAGCTAGTTTTGGTATGTTGGGGGATATCATTATTGCTGAACCCAATGCCTACATTGCCTTTGCGGGTAAAAGAGTAATTGAACAAACATTGAATAAAATAGTACCCGACGGTTCACAGGCGGCTGAGTATTTATTCCAGAAGGGCTTATTCGATCTAATCGTACCACGTAATCCTTTAAAAAGCGTTCTGAGTGAGTTATTTCAACTCCACACTTTCTTTCCTTTGAATCAAAATTAAAACATTAAGTTCAATTCTTTTGAGCAAACAAGTAATTAGTTTATCGGAATCCAAGTCAAAATTAGACGAATGGGGTTTTCTTTGTTGACATAAGATCAATTGTATTAAAGAATCAAAAGTCACAGAAAATCGAAAATCCGACACCTTTTCTATATTCCTGATTATTGATCAAGAAGCCTCTATTAACAAGATAAAAGATGAAATTCTTATAATTAGAATTAGGCAAATAAAAAAAAAATATCTTCTTCTCGTCATATATAATTAAACTCTATAAAATATAGACTTTTTTATCTTTCTATATCTTACGATAATCCTATTGTGACTAAGAATCCCTACTGGATGGGATTCTAACAAACCCTTCAATTCAATATAAATAGAATCTAAATAAGTAGAATCTAATTCATTTTTAATCAACTTTTTGCTTAATAAATGAAATTCGAAGACAAGAGCAAAAAATGAAGAAAATAATATCTCATCCATATCCTTCAAATCCTTCATGTAGAAAGATAAAAAACTACATTATATACTCACTTAGATAGATACTTATATCTATAGATATTAAGTAATCAAAATTCCAATTTATAATTATCAAATTATAATAAGTAAGATATCCTTATATATAATAAGATATATAATAAGATATCTTTATATTATAAATAATCAATATAAAATCTAAATAATAATAACAGGTACAAATAGTAAATCGAGGTACCCATTCTATGACAACTCTTAACTTTCCCTCTGTTTTGGTCCCTTTAGTAGGCCTAGTATTTCCGGCAATCGCAATGGCTTCTTTATTTCTTCATGTTCAAAAAAACAAGATTGTTTAGAAAAATTTTTTTTCAATTGACGTTTGTATCATAATACAGATATCCATTTAGCAAAATATGGTATAAATATGGTAATGGTATAAGCGGCTTCCGCCGAAAAATTCTTATGTCTCCAGAAAATGCTATGTTCTAGCTATTTTCAAATAGACCCGAATCGGCGGATGGCTGAACTGTAACGTTGGTCTATCTATATGTATGTGGCTATCTTTAGTGAGATCATACGAAGGGTATATTATTAGTTTAGATCTAACCAATTTAATGAATTACTCCTAAAGGTTCACATCAAACTAGTGCTAGTTGATGCGAGTTACTTCGGAAACAAACGGACTACAGTCAAATTCATTTGGGGTATTCTCTCAATTCCAAAAAAAGCAACGGGATCAAGTATGAGTTGTCGATCAGAACATATATGGATAGAACCTATAAAGGGGGCTCGAAAAACAAGTAATTTCTGCTGGGCTATTATCCTTTTTTTAGGTTCATTAGGATTCTTGTTGGTTGGAACCTCGAGTTATCTTGGTAGAAATTTGATATCTTTATTTCCGTCTCAGGAAATCGTTTTTTTTCCACAAGGAATTGTGATGTCTTTCTATGGGATCGCGGGTCTTTTTATTAGCTCCTATTTGTGGTGCACAATTTCGTGGAATGTAGGTAGTGGTTATGATCGATTTGATATAAAAGACGGAATAGTGTGTATCTTTCGTTGGGGATTTCCTGGAAAAAATCGTCGGGTCTTCCTCCGATTTCTTATAAAAGATATTCAATCCGTCAGAATAGAAGTTAAAGAGGGTATTTATGCTCGGCGTGTCCTTTATATGGATATCAGAGGCCAGGGAGCCATTCCATTGACTCGTACTGATGAGAATTTTACTCCACGGGAAATGGAACAAAAAGCTGCTGAATTGGCCTATTTTTTGCGTGTACCAATTGAAGTTTTTTAATAAATGAGCCGATAAATGAATGCTTTCTCAGCAGGAGGGCAAAAATGCAAGAATCCTCTTTTTCTATAACATAGGACTTAATTGAGGTTTCTTCAGAACATTCATTCGAGTCAAAGCAGACATATATGGAACAAGTATAAAAAAATCTTTTGGGGATCTTTTATATGTATCGAAATATAC